CGATTATCTAATAAATCACTTAATGAAAGTAGATTCTCTTTCCATTCATTTAAAAACTTCCACGATCCCCTTCCCGAACCAAACATGAATCTTTCGATTCATTTGGCTCTCACGCTCAATTACTTATTTATGATAAATTCCCATATCTTTTTTTGAATGTAATGAGCCTATCCTCTATTCTCTCTTCATATTCCAAAAAACTATCGAAACTAATTACTAATCCAAAACCAAAATAGTCGGAGGACTCTTCTGACCAAACAAAAATATGTAATTGTCAGCAAAGTTGTTTCTTTTTTTTTTCAATCCAAAAAGTTTTTCTTTCTTTATACACAATACATAGGTCGTCGATTCGGCATTGGATAAAAAGGGGATGAAATCCCCATTTTGATAATAAGTGGTTCAAATCATTTTATCCATATGAGTGTTCTATATCGATAAACTATTCGTTTTGAAAGCATCTCTATATTACAATTAATATAGTGGTAGAAAGAGTACCATGCCGCGTCTGGACTTCAAACGATTTAGCTTTAACCATGTTTAATGGTCCCACATTATTGGTTGATAGAGAATCAAAGTGGATTTACCAACGAATCACGAAATGCTATGGTTCTTACATATGATTTATGAATTTATTCAGAAGTCATTCGTGCGATCATGCACCTTTCTTTCCTAGTTCTAACGGAAAAAGTACAACTGGTCGTATCCAGCCTATTCTTGAAATAAACAACTCGCACACACTCCCTTTCCAAAAAAGATCAATACCCCAAGCACTACACTTAGATTTATTAGATTTGTTGCTAAAATATCGGTATTAAACCCGAAACTCCCGGCAGACGGCCAGTGGCCCAAAGAAAGGAAAGAATCGGTTACATTTTTCATATGATCTCCTCTTATAGATAGACTAAAAAAAAAAAGATTTTTCATATTTCTAAGATTAAACAAAAGGATTCGCAAATAAAAGTGCTAATGCTACAACCAGGCCATAAATTGTTAAAGCTTCCATAAAAGCTAAACTAAGCAATAAAGTACCTCGTATTTTTCCCTCCGCCTCGGGCTGTCTCGCGATACCTTCTACAGCTTGGCCCGCAGCAGTACCTTGACCAACTCCCGGTCCAATAGAAGCAAGCCCTACAGCCAATCCAGCAGCAATAACGGAAGCGGCAGAAATCAGTGGATTCATGATAAGTTCCTCGTACGAAAAAAAAAAAAAAAATGGTTAATGATACAATCAACCGATTAATTATAACTTCATTATTCCATCACTACGATTCATCCAGTCGAAGTAACTACGAACTTCAATTGAAGTAATAATTTTATTAAATGATTAAAACTACTTTACTTCGATATCTCTTTTTTAGTTCCTATCGACAAAGTATTTGCGAATCCATACGACTTTCGTTCGTCCGTTTCTTTGTTCCGAACCATTCGTTGAATTCTTCGATCTTTTTCTTGATTTCATCCCTTTATTCATTCAATTTACAGTCACGGATGAGACGGAAGGACTTCTATTGGAATCCCCATTTAAATTTACAGGCAATATCTTTACTTCATATAGAACTAGTCAATATCTAATATCACATATACATGTCTTTCTTCCATAACGTAAACCAACTCTTTATTCATCTTAGATTCAATCGGATTCCAGAATCATGCGTCGAAACAAGTTGACTTATAGCATAGCTATTAAATTACATATGCCTAGTTCGACCCCCCCCTCTCCGATCTGAACCAACCTGAATCCCGTTTTTGTAAATTCTTTGCTCTCCTCGCTTTTCTTTATGATTATCCCGCACGGATACAATCTAAATGGACAAATTGATTAGGCCGAATCATTGGATAGAAATATCGTTATTTGATTAATCTAAGTTCATGCAATTTCTTATTTATGAAAATTTTCTTTTGGTCAATCGCTGAAGAAAATAAGCTGAAAGGGGAATCGTTCTATAGAACATCCCCTTTTTCTTTAATCACACATCGTAAACCACAAGAATTCTTATTCAAATTACGACTCCGAATATTTAATATTCGGATTGGCTGACCCGTATAAAACGAATATTCATTGAGGAGAGGTATGATATAAGTGGACCAACCAGGAATTTTAGGAAAAAGATCTTTTAGATCTCTTTCCCCCCCTTTTTTTTACAATTCTCTACTCTAATATCGTAATCTTTTTTGCTATAACTCTAGATTTTAGATAGTGAGTTGTATATTTTTATTTCCTAATTTTCTTTTTTGGGGCTGCGCATACGTTGCCTTGCGCTAAGCTAAAAAAAAGAATCTTTCGAAAACTAGTCAATGATGGCCCTCCATGGATTCACCTATATAAGCCGCGGCTAAAGTTGCAAAAATCAGAGCTTGAATACCACTTGTAAATAATCCAAGGAACATGACAGGTATCGGAACCACTAAAGGTACTAAAGAAACAAGAACAACAACTACTAATTCATCAGCTAATATATTTCCGAAAAGTCGAAAACTAAGTGACAAAGGCTTTGTGAAA